CTCAAACAATCCCAAGCAGCCCCTCTAGCGGTGGAAGAGCAGGTATTGACGATTTATACCGGAACAAATGGGTATCTTGATTCGTTAGAAATTGGACAAGTAAAAAAATTTCTCGTTCAATTACGTACCTACTTAAAAACTAATAAACCTAAGTTCCAAGAAATAATATCTTCTACCAAGACATTCACCGAGGAAGCAGAAGTCCTTTTGAAGGAAGCTATTCAGGAACAGATGGATCGGTTTATACTTCAGGAACAAACATAATTCCCTAGTGCAAAAGGAATAGTTTATAAACTTATCTCATTCAAATCATTCAAAATGTCTTTTTTGGCATAGAAATGAAATCAAATATAAAAAATAGATGGAAACAAATTGCGTCCAATAGGATTTGAACCTATACCAAAGGTTTAGAAGACCTCTGTCCTATCCATTAGACAATGGACGCTTTTCATTCCTACTTTTTCTTTCGCATTTTTCCCTTTCCTATCTCTATATTCTGCTCGTAAAAAAAAAATTACGATTTTTTTTCGGGAATAAAAATGTGTATTTACATTTATTCACATTAATGATGATACACGCGTCATTATCATAATATGGAGCGGGTAGCGGGAATCGAACCCGCATCGTTAGCTTGGAAGGCTAGGGGTTATAGTCGACGTAAATTCATCATTTCAAATTGGAACGTCTCTAATTCAAAACCGAACATGAAACTTTGGTTTCATTCGGCTCCTTTATGGAAGATGGATGGATTCCCAGATTTAAGTCGTAAACGCAATAAAATAAATAAAGTAAAAGAAAAAAATTAGATCCATAACATCTATGTCAGCTTTTCTGTCTGAATGCACCCAACCAACTCGCTTTTTAGATGATCCTTCTAGAAGAGTGAATTTTTAAAAATCCTTCTAGTTACTTCGTTCTTTATTTCTACTTGCGCGCGAATCCTGAGGAAAATAATTGTGTTTCCGCCGAGCTAAAACAATATATCGATGGCTTTAGTAAACCAAAGCCATCATTTAATTTTAATAGCTATTCCGCTTCAATCTCCCCTCTAAAAAAAAAAAATTGAAGATCTAGTTACGATTAGAAAAATACTTTTGTATCTCCCTCCATGGATTCTTTACTCATACTCATTCAATTGTAAGTCTTTATCCAACTCAAAAAAATTATGCTTCGCAATTCCATAATCCAATTTTTTTCAATTTATAATTGAACCTTGGATATAAATCACGAGAATGTATATTCTTCCTCAAATTGTTTATTGAGAGGTAAAGGATTAAATCCTTTCTAAGAAATAAAGTTTTTAATCGGAATATGAATAAAACCGAAAGACCCCTTAACTATTTAAGTTGTTAATAGAACGAATCACACTTTTACCACTAAACTATACCCGCTACAATGTAATTATTGTATATGAGTGGGTCATTTGTCGAACAAGAGCATCATACGTAATCAAGATAGGATTGGAACAAAATAATGAAATTCAAATGTTGACGCGTTTTGCGGGGGGGACTTGATGAGATAGGCAAATGAAAGCCTATTGAAATAACGAGTTCTATCTTGCTTGGGTGAGTTGTTTAGTGACAGGTGCAGCCCGAAAGAACCACTGAAGTCAGAACATAAAAAAAATTTGTGGTTGTTGATTCAATGTATTTTTGTTTTCAAAGTCAGATAAATTATTTCATGTATTATTTATTGTAACAAAACAATAAACGGCCCGGCTAGGTACTGACCGGGGTACTGACCAGGCCGGGGAATAAAAGAAACTTTCGTACGAAATCAAAGAGGTATTCTTTACCTTCATTTATTTTTACTTTTTTTTCTATTTTCTATTGTGGGTATTCCCGTTATCTAAATGTAATTCGAATTAAATTGCTGAAAAACGGATAAAATTTGTATCTGTATCTATAGAATAAAGAAAGACTTTTTCTTTACTTCATGTATAACGTAACATAGTAATTATCCTTTGTTCAATTGGGAGAGATGGCTGAGTGGACTAAAGCGTCGGATTGCTAATCCGTTGTACGAGTTATTCGTACCGAGGGTTCGAATCCCTCTCTTTCCGTTTCATCTGATGACTTGATATTTTCTTTCAAATTCTAAAGAAATCTCGAGAACTTTATTTTTTCTTTATCGTAGTTAAATATCCATAATAGATAAAATCATAAGAAAATTCAGAAATCAAGCAACGAAAAATCCCTTATTTTTTTATTCCTCACGTCCAGGATTACGTCCTGGATCATTAGATAGGAATCCGAAGATGAAGAGAGAAACAAAGAATATCACCACTGTGTAAACGAAGAGTTTGAGAGTAAGCATTACAAAATCTCCAAGATAAGATCATTTTTGGTAAAAAAGGGAATAGATTATCCATTTTTTATACCGCATATTCTATTTTTACACCAAACCAAGAAATGAAAAAAAAAAGAGGTTTCTAGAAAAGAAAGGAATTTTCAGAAATTGTAAAAAGACTCTTTCGGTATGAAAATTATCTTTCATAGCACAATTAGTTATTGTGGGGACCCTGTATAGGGTCCTTGTTCACTGGAAGTAGAAGGTCAGAATGAGGAAATGGGGTGATCCAGACGCGCTATCCAAGAATTTCCTTGTTTAAATTGATGTAAGACTTGTCTGATCTTATCAATTTATTGTTATAATCTTTTTTTTTTATAAATCATAAATGTTTGTAAGACAGTATTAAAGATCTCATCGAAAACTTACAGCAGCTTGCCAAACAAAGGCTAAGAGAAAAAAAAACAGAGGTATGACTGGCATAACATCTATGATTGGATTGAAAAAAGCGTAAGCCTCGGGCAATTTGGCAAAGAAAAAATTACTCGAATAAAGTATAGAATTAAGATAGATACAGATCAAACAAAAGATATTAAGCATAACAAATATTTCATTCTTGGAGATAATTGTATTTTGATTGAGTTTTCGATATAAGCTAAAAATGAAAAAAGGCAAAAAAATTCTTCTTTTTCTTTGACTAACCCAATCAAAAATCCTTCAATTCTCAAACAAAATAGAAGGAATCATACTTTCATACAATATCTTAATTGAATTATATGTAATTATCAATAAATTAAGTTTAATTTTACAACTACACGTGTCAAATCGTTGCAACAATCGAATGGATTCCATAGATATTTGGGCGGGAATTGACGAACAGCCAATACCTATATTAGTGTTTATTAGTGTTGAATAGAAATATAAATGGGGCGTGGCCAAGCGGTAAGGCAACGGGTTTTGGTCCCGCGACTCGGAGGTTCGAATCCTTCCGTCCCAGAGCCGTCCAATTTTATCAGAATAAGGATTGTTCTATTTAAATTAAATCTGTTTAAGAATCTAATGTTTAACAGCCCCTTGTTTCCTTTCTAATTTCGAATGATTCATAAAAGAATTATATCTTTTACTCTCTTTCTCACAAACCGAATCGAGTATCGATGACATTACAGAATCCATTTGTGATCCGGGTAGGATAGGAATATTGATCAATGTATAATTGAAAAAGAAAAAAGGATACGGTACTAATTCTATGTCGATGGTCGATGCTTAATTCTAAACAGGAGGGAGTTCTCGTCTTGGTACTAATTTAATTACATCGCTGGGATTACGGCCCCAAAAACCTGTTTGGGTTAAAATAAAAATAGGAAATTTTTAATCATTCTCCTTGTATTCGAAAAAGAAAAGGGTTTGATCTTTTATGATTGGTCGTCTTGAACAATCTGTTGACGATGCGTATTGAAAGAAGAACTCGTTTCTTTGTGTTCTTTATAAATATAAATTTTTTAATTCATAAAATAAAATATGGAGTTACTAAAATTTAATCTTTGTTGATACTTCTCAAGATAAATGTAAATATAAACATATATTACATTACATATATATATTATATAAATAAAGTATGTTTTATTATGTACCGATTGAGCCAATGATTATTCATGATTCCATATTGAATCAATTCCATACCGGTTCCAAACTAGAGGAATGTTATGGTAAAACTTCGTTTAAAACGATGTGGTAGAAAGCAACGTGCGACTTGAAGGACATGATCGGTTGTGGATTCTTACATCCGCCATTTTTTTTTTCTAGGAATTATGAGGTGCTCTTGGCTCGACATAGTTTGTTCTGTTCTACTGCAACCCCCATTTGGGTTATGAGTTAAAATAAATAGTACACGATGGAGCTCGAGCAGAAAGGAGAAATTTATTTCTCAGAGGTAAGGATCTAGGGTTAATGTCAATCAATAAGTTGGAACAACTTCGTAAGCATATCTTCGATATAGAAATTGAAAAGATTCAATTCCAACAAGATCTCCTTTTGGGTTTGAAACTTTTGTTGGAATTGGGAAACCTATTTCGATCAAAAGTGTATCACACGGGAATCAATCGTTCATATGATTCTTCGATAGTAAAGAAATCACAAAGGGTATGTTGCTGCCATTTTGAAATGATTAAGGATCACCGAAGTAATGTCTAAACCCAATGATTCAAAACAAAGATAAACGATCCCGGAACAAGAAAACGCCATTTTCAATTGTCTTAACAACATAATTTGAGCAGAAAAAGGAATGGAATCAAAAAAATGGATTCTAATTCTAAATGAGACAAAAAATTGGTTAGAGACAATTCAATAAATGAAATGCCAAGGACTCAGAATTTTCCTTTGAATTCTTTGAGAATTATCCAACTTGAGTTATAAATAAAGTATGAATCTAATTATTATTTTTTTTTTTTTCAGGAAGAGGAAGGAAGAAGAAAAAAAATAATAGTTTAATTGAATTGATCGTTTTATGGATCTATTTGCCACTATATATACTATAACATAGACATAAATTAGAATCATTCTTTCTCGAGCCGTACGAGGAGAAAGCCTCCTATACGTTTCGAAGGGGGGGGGATTTTTCATCTATTTCTATCCCAATGAGCCATCTATCGAATCGTTGCAATTGATGTTCGATCCCGAAGAGAAGGAAGAGATCTTCGGAAGGTGGGTTTTTACGATCCGATAAAGAATCAAACTTATTTAAATGTTCCCGCTATTCTATATTTCCTTGAAAAAGGCGCTCAACCTACCGGAACCGTTCATGATATTTCAAAGAAGGCAGAGGTATTTCATGAACTTCGCGTTAATCACACGAAATTAATGAAATAAAAAAATTATATGCAATACGAGAGGGGTAGAAAAAAATCGAGTAAATAGATGAACTAACAGAATCTATAAAATTATGGGATTGTCCTCAATCGGGTGGTTTTTGGTGAGACTTGACTAAAATAAAGGGGTAGAGCTTGCTTATTGTATCTTTAGGGATATTGAATAAACCCGAGATTTTCTTCTTCTTTATATATTTTATACATCTACACTTTTTTTATTATCTTTGTAGGTTGTCTATGAAGTGCCAATCCAACACAAGTCCTTATTTTTATTATTTTTTTTGTGTTCTCAACGTTCATATTGACAATATTGTATTGAACAAATATAATTGATCGTGGATAAATGGATCCATTTATCCACGCCCTATAAGTTTTTTTACTTTACTTCATGTAAGTGACGCGTTCCTTGGATTCGATTGACACAACACAAGAAGTTTGTTCTGAATAAAAAAAACGTAAAAATTTTAATTAAACTAAAATAACAAGGGCGATCCATAAATTTTTATGTTCATAATCAACTATAAAAAAAATGTTTTTTTATGGGCAATCCAATCTCTTTTTTTACGATCGTATCTACACACCATAATTCAAACTTTGGGTTGCTAACTCAACGGTAGAGTACTCGGCTTTTAAGTGCGACTAGAATCTTTTACACATTTGGATGAAGCAACGGATTCGTCTATACCATTGGTAGAGTTTGTAAGACCACGACTGATCCTGAGAGAGAACGAATGGAAAAAACAGCATGTCGTATCAATGAATAACTCTAAGATAAGAGTACTTAATCCTTACGAGATTGGTACAAAATCTTATTTGGGTTCTTAGAGCGTTACAAAAAAATAAATTTATGGTTGGATCGAGTGAATAAATGGATAGAGCCGAAAGACTCAAATTAAATTATAGGGAAAAAAGCAACGAGCTTCTGTTCTTAATTTGAATAATTACCCGAGCTAATTATACGTTAGAAATATATTAGTCCCTGGTACGGGAAAAGGTTATTTCATAACCTTCTAAATTATATAATAAGTGGATTCTCCACTTTTTTATGAATCCTAACTTTATTAACTATATCCCTGAGTGGAGACGAATGTGTAGAAGAAACAGTATATTGAGAAACATCATTTTTTCTAAAGTCAAAAGAGCGATCGGGTTGCAAAAATAAAGGATTTCTAACCATCTCGGTATTTTATAAAAAAAAACCATTGGGTTGGATGGAAAAACGGAGAATCCGTTGATTAATCATCTCCAAGGTATCTACCTTTTCTTACTATATACCTTGATACCTTGTTTTGATTGTATCGTACTATGTAATGTATCATTTGATAGCCCAAGAAATCCCCTACTTTGGTTCAAATCTAATTTACAATGGAGGAATTACAAAGATATTTAAAGATAGATAGATCTCGAGAACTAGACCTCCTATATCCACTTCTTTTTCAGGAATACATTTATGCACTTGCTCATGATCATGGGTTAAATAAATGTATTCCTTATGAGCCTATGGAAAATTTAGGTTATGACAATAAATATAGTTCACTAATAGTTAAACGTTTAATTGCCCGAATGTATCAACAGAAGCATTTTATTATTTTGGCTAATAATTATAATAAAAATAAATTTGTTGGGCATAATAAAAAATTTTATTCTCAAATGATATCAGAGGGGTTTGCAGTCATTGTGGAAATTCCATTTTCACTGCGATTAGTACCTTTCTTAGAAGGTAAAGAAACAGTAAAATCTATTAATTTACGATCAATTCATTCCATATTTACTTTTTTAGAGGATAAATTATCACATTTAAATCATGTATTAGATATATTAATACCCCATACTATCCATCTGGAACTATTGGTTCAAACCCTTCGCTGTTGGGTACAAGATGCCCCCTTTTTGCATTTATTGAGATTCTTTCTCTACGAGTATCATAATTGGAATAGTCTTATTACTCAAAAAACGAAAATTAATTTATTTTTTTCAAAAAATAATCAAAGATTATTCCTGTTCCTATATAATTTTCATGTATATGAATCGGAATCCATATTCGTTTTTCTCCATAAACAATCTTCTCATTTACGATCAACATCTTCTAGAGTTTTTCTTGAGCGAACGCTTTTTTATGGAAAAATAGAAAAATTTCTAGTAGTTTTTGGTAATGATTTTCATACCATCCTATGGTTGTTCAAGGATCCTTTCATGCATTATTTCAGATATCAAGGAAACTCAATTCTGTCTTCAAATGGAACTCCTCTTCTGATGAAGAAATGGAAATATTACCTTGTAAATTTATGGGAATGTAATTTTTACTTTTGGTCTCAACCAGATAGGATTCATATAAACCAATTATCCA